AGAATTTGACTGCGTACCACCGAAGGGTTCATTCGCACGCTTGAAAGATAGCCCAAAAATTCCATGGAATGGTTGGCTAATTGGTTGATAGAAATCTTTCTTGGATGAAACCACAGCGAAAAATGCCATTGCCAAAAATTGACAAGGTACCATTTCCATTTATTCATGAAAAGAGACATTCCCTTGGAAGCCAGACTAGATTTTCTTTGATACCTAATATAATGTATGCAAGGTTCCTTGACCAACCAGAGATTCACCTGAGAATCCGTAAACTTAACAAAGACGTTCACAAGGCGTTGCATTTTTCGATAGAAATAGATTCGTTCAAGAAAAAGTTCATAAGATGTTAATCGTAAATGAAAGGATTGGCTACGTAGAAAGACGAAAATGGATTCATATTCATATACATGAGAATTATATAAGAATAATAAAAATCTTTGATTTCTTTTTGTTTTTGAAAAAGAAGAACTAATTATTTCAAATACTTCAAAGATATCACGATCTCTCTTTGGAGTATTCGAATTCGAATACTTGTTGAGAAATAATCGTAATAAATGCAAAGAAGAGGGGTCTTTTACCCAATAGCGAATAGCTTGAACCAAGATTTCTACATGGACAGGGTGGGGTATTCGTATATCTAAGACAAAATATAAATGCGAGAAATTGTCCTCTAAAAAGGGAAATATTGAATGAATTGATCGTAAATTCTGAGATTTGATTCTCTTTTTCCCTTCTAAACAAGATATTAATCGTAGATAAAATGGAATTTCTACAATAAAAGAAAATCCCTCTGATATGATTCGAGAATACAAATTCTTGTTGCGCACGCAAAATGGATTTTGGTTCAAATCAGTAGGAGAAATAAGAAAATGATTCTGTTGATACATTCGAGTAATTAGCCGTTTCACAATCAGTAAACTGGATTTATTGTCATAACCCGGATTTTCCGACAACATTGATCTACTGAAATCACGATCATGAGCAAATGCATAAATAGACTCCTGAAAGATAAGTGGATATAGGAAGTCGTGTTGTTGGGATCTCTCTGGCTGTAAATAGCTTTTGATTTCCTCCATTTTAAATTCGATTTGAATCAAAGGTAGAAGATTTTTTTTGGGGGTTTATCAAATGATACATAGTGCGATACAGTCAAAACAAGATATGCTATTAGGAATAGATCCCTTGGAGACAGGTAAATTTATCAACAGATTCTCTAACTTACATTAAGTTCATTTAATTCGTGTATCTTATCCGATGGTTAGAAATCTTTTATTTTGTTAAACCAAATCGCTCTTTTGATTTCGGAAAAAAAAAATTATCAATATACTGCTTCTTTTACACACGGATCCTCATTCCATGATATGGAATAGATAATACCAATAGTTAGGATTCATTACAAAAATATAGAATCCCCTAATGGAGGGGAAAAGTCCCTTCCCTATCAGGCACTAATCCATTTTTAACGTCTAATTAGATCAGGAAATTATTCAAATTAAGAACAGAAGCTGGTTGCTTTTTCTTTCGTATACTTAATTGAAGCCATAGGGCCGCTATCCATTTATTCATTCGACCCAACTTGAATTTTTTCGTTCCAAGAATTCGAACAAGGTTTTGTAATGAGCTGATAAGAATGAGCTATCCTCAGAACTCTCTATTGATACGACATGCTAGTTTTTCCATTTATTCCTTTTCAGGATTAGTCGTGGTCTTCCAAACCTGACCAATGGTCTGGACGAATTACTAAGTTCATCCAAATGTGTAAAAGATTCAAGCCGCACTTAAAAGCCGAGTACTCTACCATTGAGTTAGCAACCCAAAGAAATATAGATTAAACAAAAAAAGTATAACAAAATTAGTAAAATAAATAGAGCAACTCTTATGATGTTATCTATCCTTTTTCCATAAAAAAACTTCTTATAGCAAAGAAAGCATCTTTTACATTTAAAAAGGTAAATTTACAAACCTATGGGACAGAAATAAATAGACCCAGTTCACTTATCACGATGAATTATATTTCTTCGATACACTGTTGTCAATATAAATGTTGATAACAGAATACAGTGGAAAAAACAAAAGAAATTGCATTGAAATCATTTTGATAATTCTTGTCAATTTAACAATACAATAAAAGAATATTCAAAATTGTCTTGGATTAACACTAGATATCTAATCTAGATAAATAGAAAAAAGTCAAAAGGTATCAATGGAAGAATTGAAAAACAATATAAGATATTTGGGCATATTCGGTCTATAATGTATTGTATCAATTTAAGTGGAATAAGCAAAGAGGATTCCTTTAATCGAGTTCCAACGAAAACCACACAATTGGCGGAAATGTCCGAGTTTTCTATTTATAAGATAAATAAACTAAAGTTTTGTCGTTCTAGAAAGCCAGATTCAACGTAAACAAATGATAAATAGATACAAATACATCAGAAATACCAAGGGGGGGTAGCAACTTGTATATAACTTTGTATAATTTTTGTCTACTTGTTTCCCCCCCTTGGTATTTTTTAATGGAATTTCAGTTAATTAGACGTAAGTTCCTTAAAAATTTCCGCTTTGGTTAAAAGATTCTGAACAGTTCCTGTGGGTTGAGCACCTTTCTCAAGGAAATATAGAATAAGAGGAACATTTAAATAAGTTTGATTCTTCATTGGATTATAAAAGCCAACTTTTCTAAGATCTTTTCCTTCTCTTCGAGATCGAACATCAATTGCAACGATTCGATAGACGGCTCATTGGGATAGATGTAGGTGAACAATACCCCCCCCCCCCCCCCTAGAAACGTATACGAAGTTTTCTCCTCGTACGGCTCGAGAAAAAATGATTTGATTCAAAGTTTTATCTATGTGTGCAATTCTAAAAAAGTAAATGAGAAATAGACATTTCGTTTTTTTCTTACTGGAAAATAAATCATTCGTACTCATAACTCAAGTTGGGTAACTCTCAACTAGCTCAAAGGAAAAATCTTTAGTCAATTTCATTTCTTGAGTGGTCTTTACCCCGCTTTCTGTATCTCGTTTAAAATTCTATTTGGCTTATTTTTTAGTCTGATCCAGTTATTGAGACTATCGAGACAATTAAAAAGGTCTTTCCTTGTTCTTAGATCCTTTATCCTTATTTGAAATCATTGGGTTTAGACATTACTTCGGCACTTCTTAATCCTTCCAAAATGGCAGCAACATACCTTTTTTTTTTTATTTTTTTGTAGCAAAGATTCCTATGGACAATTGATTCCCGCATGATACACTTTGAATCAAAAAAGTTTCATCAATCCAAACAAGTTTTGCTTTTGTTTTGAATTGTAAACTTTCTCCATATGGAAGATACATTTACGAAGTTGTTCCAATTGATTGATTGATTGGCATTAACCCTAGATCCTTGCCCCCGAGAAATGAATTAATCCTTTCTACTCGAGCTCCACCGTGGACTATTTATAACCCAACAAAACAAAAGGTTTCAGGTATAACAGACCGAACAATGTCGAGTGAAGAGCACCCTCATTTCTAGATAAATTGAAAATGGTGGATGGAAAAATCCACAACGGATCGTGTCCTTCAAGTCGCACGTTGCTTTCTACCACATCGTTTCAAACGAAGTTTTAACATAACATTCCTCGAATTTGGAACCGGTATGGAATTGATTCAATTATGGAATCGTGAATAGTCATTGGTTCAGCTGTACATAGACATCGCAATCTAGACTCTTGCTTCTATATATAATTAGAATATGCGGAAGGATTTGTCTGAAGAAGTCTTAGCAAGACGGCATTTGTAACATACATAAAAAATATTAACTAGATTAAATACCTAGTTGAGTTACAAAGATTCCAGATTCCACTTACAAGGAATCATGAAAAATCTTTTTTATTTTTTTAACATTTCTAATTGAAATTGAAAAAGCTTTCTTATCGTTTTTTAATTTGATTGAATTTGAATAAAATTGGACAATAAAAGATCTTCGTAGGATTTCTTTTTGAATGGACTCAGCACTGATTTAATTGTAAATAGATAAAAAAAAGAAAGAAATGCAATTTTTTACTAGAGACAAACACGAAATACCTAACTAAAGGGAGCTTAACAAAGTAAAAAAAGGGTTCCATAACACATTTTTATATGATCTCGAACTTGATCATTTGTTAATGAGATTCGAAGAGACACAGATATTGAAATGAATATGGATTAACCCTTCCCTACTTCTTTCTAGGGCAATAGTGTAGGAGAAAAAAAATGCACATACGCTGGGACGGAAGGATTCGAACCTCCGAATAGCGGGACCAAAACCCGTTGCCTTGCCGCTTGGCCACGCCCCATTTCGATTTATAATCTAAAATACTCATTAATAATATTGGTATTGGTTCTTTGTCAACCCCAGCCCAAATATCTAACTATCTATAGAAGAAATTGGTACTAGGATTTTGATAAATATAGATAATATAGATATAGAATTCAACTAAATTTATTGATCATTACATAGAATTGAATTAAGATATTGTATGAAAGTATGATTTCTTCAATTCTCAAAGGAGAATTGAAGGATTTTTGATTGGGTGGGTTCAAAGAAAAAAGGAGTTTACCTTGCGTACTTTCTTCCCCTTTCGGTATATCAAAAACTCAATCAAAATGCAATTATCTCCAAGAACAAAACGTCTGTTATGCTTAATATAGTTAGTTTGATCTGTATTTCTATAAATTCTGCCCTTTATTCGAGTAGTTTTTTCGTTGGCAAATTGCCAGAAGCCTATGCTTTTTTGAATCCAATCGTAGATGTTATGCCGGTCATACCTGTGCTTTTTTTTCTCTTAGCTTTTGTTTGGCAAGCTGCTGTAAGTTTTCGATGAGATCAATATGCTAACCTAATTTCTTCGAGCAAAAAGTCTAAATCAAATTAGAGAAGAAGAAGTTTTAGAGTAGCAACCTTCGATTCGCACACTGAAATTCTTAGATAGTCGCTAGAAATTAGGCTTACCCCCATTTCTTCGTTTTTGACCTTTTTCC